CCTTCTCCTAAAACGAAACTTGCAACACCAACTCCGTTGATAATTCCATCAATTATTCGTCTATCAAAAAAAGAAATTATTTCAACGAATTTCCTTACACCTTTAATTACAGATATTGCATAGAAAACATCTATATAACCACGATTAGAAGACCAATCATATATGACCGTTATTATTTTGTCCCTAAGAAGTCGCTTAGGACCTCTTTTATCAAGTGAATTAAAAAAGTAAAAATTTTGTAAAGATGAATAAAGAGGATTATATAAAGAACATGCTATAAATATTCCAAAAAAAGCTATAACAACTGAAAAAGAAGAATTTGTTAAAAATTCATACCAATCAAAAGAATGATTTGACCCTTGATCCAAAAGGGTTAAGGACGGAATGAATAGTTTCGATAATATATCCAACCGAATTCCTTCTAGATTGAATTGATTCAACGGGATTCCTATACCCCCAATAAACAAAGTAAATAGTACTAAAACAAGCATAGGAAATAACATAGTGTTGTCGGATTCGTAAGGATAGGAGATATTGTTTTTAGTGGGAAAACAATGAATAATAAGGGGTCGAATCCCTTTTATTACACTACGATCAATTTGATATCTTTTCCTCAGAAAAAAAGAACCCCCTTGATTATTATTCATTATTAATAAAGGGAATAAAAGACTTTTTTTAAGCATTTTTTTTTCTTCTTTACCCCATAAAGATATTGAATAGAAGAAGCTATTTGTTTTTCCGCTGTAATTTTGAAAATGAACATTGAAATGTCCTTCAAAAGTAAGTAAATAAACTCGCAACATATAAAATGCAGTTAATCCTGCTGTGAAATAAGCTATTATTGCAAAAATAGGCGAATAGAACCAACTATCATTAAGAATTTCATCTTTTGACCAAAAACAGGCTAGAGGAGGAATACCACAAAGGGACAGGGTTCCTAATAAAAAAGCTATTCTTGTAATTGGAATATGTTTTATTAAACCACCCATAAGACTCATATTTTGACTCTTATCCGGAGAATAACCAACAAGAGTTTCCATTGAATGAATAATAGATCCAGACCCTAAAAACAACAATGCTTTTGAATAGGCATGAGTAATCAAATGAAATAAAGCAGCTCGATAAGACCCCATACCAAGAGCTAACATCATATAACCCAATTGAGACATTGTAGAATAAGCCAAACTTCTCTTAATATCTTTTTGAGCAATAGCTAAAGTAGCTCCTAATAGTACTGTTATTATACCTATCAAAGCTATTAGATTCATTAAGTAAGGTAGAACTTTGAAAAGGGGAAAAAGTCGAGCTACAAGAAAAATTCCAGCAGCTACCATAGTAGCTGCATGTATCAAAGCCGAAATAGGAGTAGGCCCTTCCATGGCATCCGGTAACCATATATGAAGAGGGAATTGCGCCGATTTAGTAAGAGCACCAGAAAATACTAGAATAGTACATAAAAAAACAAATAAAACATTAACCTCGTTGTTATAAATCAAATTATTGACCATTGCGAACAAATCCTGAAATTCAAAACTACCCGTTAGCCAATAAAGACCTAAGATTCCTAATAATAACCCAAAATCCCCTACACGATTAGTTACAAATGCTTTTTGACAAGCATTTGATGCAATAGGTCGCGTAAACCAAAAGCCTATTAATAGATAAGAACACATTCCAACCAATTCCCAAAAAATATAAATTTGTATCAAATTAGAACTAGTAACCAATCCCAACATTGAAGTATTAAAAAAACTCATGTAAGCAAAAAATCTCAAATAGCCTTGATCATGAGACATATAATTGTCACTATAAAAAAGAACGAGAATTCCAACTGTACTAATTAATATTGATAAAATAGAAGAAAGTGAGTCAATCAAGAGTCCAAACTCTAAAGAAAAATCATTATTGATAGTCCATGACCATACATAGTGATAGACAGAACTGCTATTTATTTGGTAAAAAAATAGACGGGTCGAAAAAACCATAACTATACTTAACACTAAAACATTCGGAAAAGCCCATATACGACGAAGTTTTTTTGTTGCTTGCGGAAAAAGGAGAAGCCCCCCTCCTATTAAGATAGTTACTGGGAGTGTAATAAAAAGGATGATCCATAAATATTGATATGTACATTCCATAAAAAAAATCTTATTATTTAAAATGAATATTAAAAATTTATTCTTTCTTGTTCCTCATTCATCAGCCTTCTTTGTTAGATTGGTAAATTTTAGAAGTCAGTCAAAAACTAATACGAATAAAGGATAAAAACGAATACTAATAAGAAATAATAAATAAAAAAAACATATGTAAAATTTGACTGAAATTTTAGAACACCTAGAGTGAACGATAAAGAATTGTAACAAAATAAGAAAAGGAGTACTCCATTTTTATAGAACTCATAAATAACTTATAAGTATTCATTCATATAGTACAACGAAAAAGAAAGCAAAATAGAGAATACTTTTTCTTATTTTATGAATTTTATGAAAATAGTAGAATTGAGACACTAACTAGATAATGAATAGTAATAGTAAAGAACAATTCTTTGTTTGAATAATAGATGTCTTTCACATCCAAGCATAACAATAATCAAATTCTTTTATTTTTGAATGGCAGTTCCAAAAAAACGTACTTCTATATCAAAAAAACGTATTCGAAAAAATATTTGGAAAAGAAAAGGATATTGGGCAGCCTTGAAAGCTTTGTCCTTAGCGAAATCTCTTTCTACTGGTAATTCAAAAAGTTTTTTTGTGCAACAAATACAAAATCAAACGTCGGGATAGTATGACTGGGCTTGACATGAGAAAAAATTTCCTTTATGATTATTTATAATAGAAATAAAAAATTTCTATAGATACATTTAATTCTAAATTGAAAAGGTCTTTTGTCTATTGACGAAATTCTAAAACAGGACTTTTTTGTTTGCAAAAAAGAAAAAAAAAAAAAAGGGAAATACACAAAGGTCCACTAGGAGCTTCTATCAGTTCCGCGATGGGGAAAATCGAACCCCCCATCGCCCTGTTTTTCCCAATTAGAATTCCACTTCGAAAAAAAATTCTAAAAGAAATCGTAATAAGTTTTTTAGCTTTTTTTTCTATTAGACTATTTCTATCTATTTATACTATTTAAAGAAATAAAAAAAATAGATCTAATAAGTTCAAAAAAAAAAAAAAATTTTAACAATAATTTATTAAGTTTTAAACTTATTTTGTAATTCTTTTTGAAGTGTAGTACTGAAATTGGAATCATAAAGAAAATACAATTGTTAAGTTAACTAAAATGGAGATACTAAATGATACTAAAGATGATAACAATAAGGATGATTAGGAGAAAGTTCAAATCCCTATTTGAATTTAATTAAATTAATTAAAACAATTTGAATTCAGTAATTTTTATATTTACTAAAAAAATATTTCATTAAATTAACTCCTTCAAGCTCGACGATTAAATAAAAATGGGTTAGTATGATTTCGAGCAAGCCGCTATGGTGAAATCGGTAGACACGCTGCTCTTAGGAAGCAGTGCTAGAGCATCTCGGTTCGAGTCCGAGTAGCGGCATAATATCTTTTTATTTTCAAAAAGATACAATAAGTTCTATAATAAATTCAATTTCTGATTGAAATTCCATATAAAATTGAGGGAATTTCACCTTTTTAACCTTTTTAAGAATTGTTATGATATTTTCGACTTTAGAACATATATTAACTCATATATCTTTTTCAGTGATTTCAATTGTAATTACAATTCATTTGATAAGCTTATTAATCGATGAATTTGCAGGACTATGTGATTCGTCAGAAAAGGGCATGATACCTATTTTTTTCTGTATAACAGGATTATTAGTTACTCGTTGGATTTTTTCGGGACATTTACCACTAAGCGATTTATATGAATCATTAATTTTTCTTTCCTGGGTTTTTTGTATTATTCATATGGGTCCCTATTTCAAAAAACATAAAAATTTTTTAAGCGCAATAACTTCGCCAAGTATTTTTTTTACCCAAGGCTTTACTACTTCGGGTCTCTTAACTGACATGCATCAATCCGAAATGTTAGTACCGTCTCTCCAATCCCAGTGGTTAATGATGCACGTAAGTATGATGGTATTGGGTTATGCAGCTCTTTTATGTGGATCATTATTAGCAGTAGCACTTCTAGTAATTCGATTTCGAAAAGTCCTAAGAATTGTTGATATAAGGAAGAATTTCTTAAATAATATATTTTCCTTTGATCAGATCCAATATGAGATGGAAAGCCGCCAAATTTTCAGAACTACTTGTTTTCTTTCTTCTTCGAATTATTATAGGTTCCAATTGATTCAACAATTAGATCATTGGGGTTATCGTATTATTAGTGTAGGATTTGTCTTTTTAACTATAGGAATACTTTCAGGAGCCGTCTGGGCTAATGAAGCATGGGGATCATATTGGAATTGGGATCCAAAGGAAACTTGGGCGTTTATTACTTGGGCCATATTTGCGATTTATTTCCATACTCGAAAAAATTGGGAAGGATTCAATTCCTCAATTGTCGCTTCTATTGGTTTTCTTATAATTTGGATATGCTATTTTGGGGTTAATTTATTAGGAATAGGGTTACATAGTTATGGTTCACTTACATTAATATCGAATTGAGGTGAAAAAAAAAAGTTTGACGAATAGAACCATACGTTAGCATATATAGTATAGAAGAAGCTTCAGGTAAGTCGCCGAGAACCTTTTGAATCAAGTAATCAAGTAATAGAATGATTTCAATGATTTCAAAAGGTTCGCACAAATGAAAAAAAAAAAAATTGAATTATAAAAATAGTAATTTTAATTATAAAAATAGGTAGATATAATAGCTTCTACTTTGTCAACTGATAATGAGAAAACGAAATCCGGATAAATACCAATACCTATTACAGGCAGAAGGATCGAAAGGGAAACAAATAATTCCCGCGGACCAGAATCAAAACAATAAGAGTTTTTGCCATTAAATAGCTTGTATCCATAGAACACCTGGCGTACCATAGATAATAAATAAATAGGAGTTAATATCATTCCAACTGCCATTACAAAACAAATTATTATTTTTGACATTAAAAGATATTTTTTGGCAGTAATTATACCAAAAAAAACTATCAATTCCGAAAAAAAACCGCTCATGCTCGGTAATGCAAGGGAGGCTAGTGATAAAATACTGAACAGCGTGAATATTTTTGGCATTGAGATACCCAGTCCACCCATTTCGTCAAGATAAACAAGATGTCTTCTATCATAATTCGTTCCTGCCAAGAAAAAAAGTCCAGCGCCAATAAATCCATGGGATATTATTTGTAAAATGGCTCCGTTGAGTCCCAGATCGCTTATAGAGGAAATTCCTAGAAGTATGAATCCCATATGAGATACAGAAGAATGGGCTATTCTTTTTTTTAAATTGCGCTGACCAAAAGATGTTGAAGCGGCATAGATTATTTGGATTGCACCTACTATTACTAACCAAGGAGAAAATATAGAATGGGCGTGGGGCAATAATTCCATATTGATTCGAACTAATCCATATGCTCCCATTTTTAACAAGATTCCGGCCAGAAGCATACAAGTACTATAATGTGCTTCTCCATGGGTATCTGATAACCATGTATGTAAGGGTATAATCGGTGATTTGACAGCAAAAGCAATAAGAAATCCAATATAGAATAGTATTTCTATGGCCACGGGATAGGGTTGATTGGCTAATGTTTCAAAATGGAATGTTGGTTCATTGGAACCATATAAAGCGATACCAAAAGCTCCCATTAATAAAAAAACCGAGCTTCCCGCAGTATACAAAATAAACTTTGTAGATGAATATAGGCGCTTCTTTCCCCCCCACATGGCTAGAAGTAGATAAATGGGAATTAATTCTAATTCCCACATAATAAAAAAAAGTAAAATATCTTGCGAAGAAAATAATCCTATTTGACCGCTATACATTGCTAACATCAGAAAATGGAATAAGCGGGAATCCCGAGTAACTGGCCGAGCCGCTAAGGTAGCTAAAGTTGTAATAAATCCTGTCAAGAAAATAGGTCCTAGGGAGAGCCCATCTATTCCAAATCGCCAGTGAAAATCAAAAAAATTGATCCATTTATAATCCTCTGGTAATTGGATTAAAGGATCATCCAATTGGAAATAATATGAAAATGCATAAGTCATTAAAAGGAGTTCAAAAATACAAATAAATAAAGTATACAATCGAATTATTTTATTTCCCTTATGAGGGAAAAAGAAAATTAAGAAACCCGAAGATATCGGTAAAATTACAAATAGTGTTAACCAAGGAAAAGAATTCGTGGTAAAAACAAGATATACTTGGACCAGAAAAACCCGTGACCGAAATTATTAAATTATTATTAGTATTTAGTATTTTCGAGCACGGGTTTTTGTCGGTAAACAAAAAAGAAAGCTCTATTCAAGTGGATTTTTATGGAGAGTATTAATAAGCTAGACCCATGCTTCGGGTTGTTTCATGCCATAAATAAACTCGAACACTCAAAAAATCTGTTGGACAGGCGGATTCACATCTTTTACAACCAACACAGTCCTCTGTTCTTGGAGCAGAAGCAATTTGCTTAGCTTTACATCCGTCCCAGGGGATCATTTCTAATACATCTGTGGGACAAGCTCGGACACATTGAGTACACCCTATACATGTATCATAAATCTTTACTGAATGTGACATTTTGATCTCTCCATTTTTTTTGAACGTCATAAATTTTCGATCTAGTCAATTTCTAAATCAATGATATATTTAGATACCAGATACCAGATGAATCAATGATTTACCGGAATTTTTTTTTCTATTCAAAATTCCGGATTGGCTCATGAGATAGAGCTAAAATACTTTAATTTCTTACGTTTTTATAAACAAGATAAGATCTTACGTATCGTGTATGCCAATTCGAGTTGCTAAATATTCTATTTTAGATTATTACGTAGAATATTATTAAGACTACTTATTCAACAAATTCGATTGATTGATACGGATTGATTTTCTGTTACGATAAATTGACGAAACAATAGCCAGCCCAATAGCTGCTTCAGCGGCTGCAATGGCTATAACAAAAATTGAGAAAATATTTCCTTTTAATTGTCGACTATCAAAAAAATCAGAAAATGTTACAAAATTGATATTAACTGCATTCAAGATAAGTTCAAGACACATAAGGGCTCTAACCAGATTTCGACTCGTGATCAATCCATAGATACCAATAGAAAATAAATAAGCACTCAAAATAAGTACATTTTCGAGCATCATCCACCAACTCCTTATTAGTTTTTCCCTTCTTTCTGTCAATAGTAACAAGAATTCAACATTAAGAGATTCGGTTGACTAGAATAAAAATATCACAAAGGCTGAAAAAAAAATATTGTTAATAAATCAAATAAAAGAATCTAATTTATAAATGAATAATCTTCAAATCTAATTTCAAATAAATTGAAGTCAAATAGATGTGATAAGATAGAAAAAAGTTTAATTTGGATTGTGGTTTTTAATTATAAAAAATTTTTACTGACGGGCCATAGCAATGGCACCTATCAAAGCAATTAAAAGAATTATTGAAATGAATTCAAATGGAAGAAAAAAATCTGTTGATAAATGAATTCCAACTTGTTGACTATTACTTATTAAATCTTGCTCTATAATCTGGTTTGTTCTTGTAGTCCAAATAACTCCATACCATGACGTATCCAGAATAACACTAATTAGTGAAACAAAAATACTTGTACAAACTAAGGAAGTAACCCCATCCCCTACATTCCAAAGATTTTCATCTTTGGAATATTCTGAACCATTCAGGAACATCACAGCAAATAAAATTAAAACATTTATAGCTCCCACATAAATAAGGAGCTGTGCAGCAGCTACAAACTGGGAGTTTGATAAAATATAGAATAATGATATACAAACAAGAACGAATCCTAATGAAAAGGCAGAATAAATTGGGTTGGTAAGGAATACCACCCCCATCCCTCCAAATATAAGACCTAATCCGAGAAAGACTAAAAGAAAATCATGTATTGGTCCAGGCAAATCCATTGTACGGAAAATTAGAGATAAAAAAGAAAATAGTTTTTTCATGAACTTATTGACCCGACCAGGAAAACTTTATTATTATTTGTTGTAGATTTTTTATTATTTGTAGAATAGTCCTACCTATTTGAATTAAAATTCAAATAAATCCTAAGGTAAGGGATGGAAATTATTGCAGATGTAAATTACGGCAGATATAGAGTTATTGGACTACTCTCATTTTTTCTTGAAAATGAAAAAAAAAAGGAATTGAATTAAAAATTTTACATTTCAAAATAATGATGGATTACAGATATATTAATACAATGGATTTTCAATCCAAATTGAATAATGAAATGATTTTCCCTAACTAATTCATATTAACTAAATAGAAATAAACTAAATAGAAATAAACTAAATAGAAATAAATGGTATTTTGAATTTTTATAATTATTTCTTTTATTGACCAAACAAAATTATTGCCCAAACAAAATGAAATAAACCCATTTTTTTCTTTGAAATATTCCTTTTCTTTTAATACTTCTTTAAATCAAAACTCAATTTTGGTTGAATAAGTGTAATTCAAAATTTCTTGTTTTTTTTTAATTAAAGGAAGCTTATTTATTATTTTCAGGTGAATTCAAAATAGTTCTAATTGTATAATCGTTAATTATTGACATTGGTAAACGACCTAAAGCAATTTGGTTATAATTCAATTCGTGACGATCATAACTAGAAAGCTCGTATTCTTCAGTCATTGATAAGCAATTTGTTGGGCAATACTCAACGCAATTGCCACAAAATATACAAATTCCAAAATCAATACTGTAATTAAGCAAGCGTTTCTTTCGAATCAAAGTTTCCAATTTCCAATCAACAACAGGGAGATCTATAGGACATACACGAACACATACTTCACAGGCAATGCATTTATCAAATTCAAAATGGATTCGACCGCGAAAACGCTCTGATATGATTAATTTTTCATAAGGATATTGAATCGTTACAGGCAAACGATTTGCATGCGATAAGGTAATAAGGAAACTTTGACCAATGTACCTTGCAGCGCGTATGCTTTGTTGACCATAATTCATAAACCCAGTTACCATAGGGAACATATTGTGACTATCTATAAATAATTTTATGTTTGTTTCTTTCTCTTTTTGAGACAAGTCGGGGCTATAGAAAAGCATTCCTTTATAGTGAAAAGAGTTGGAAAGAAGTTGTTAATAATAGATTACCGAGAGAAATAGGTAAAAGAAATTTCCATCCAAGATTTAAAAGTTGATCCATTCTTAGTCTCGGTAAAGTCCATCTTGTTGTGATAGAAATGAACAAGAACAAATAAGTTTTAACCAATGTAATCAAAATCCCAAGTGTTGTTTCACAAACTCCACTTACTTTAGTTAGTTGAAAAAGTTCATGAAGTGATATGTACGGAATAGAAATATTCCAACCACCCAAGTAAAGAACTGTTACAAATAATGAAGAAACTAATAAATTTAGATAGGAAGCAACATAAAATAAACCAAATTTAATGCCCGAATATTCGGTTTGATAACCTGCTACTAATTCTTCTTCTGCTTCTGGTAAATCAAAGGGCAATCTCTCGCATTCTGCTAAGGAAGAAATAAAAAAGATGATAAACCCTATAGGTTGACGCCACAAATTCCACCCCCAAAAACCATATTTTGATTGCGCTTCAACTATATCAACTGTACTTAAACTGTTAGATAATCCTAGTCGATGATAACATCACTGTTCCCATCGCTAGTCCAGAACCGTACATGAGATTTTCACCTCATACGGCTCCTCTAAGGCCAGAAAAATCTAAAGGCCCAATTGTATTAGTTATCTTGAGATATTTGTAGGTAGGATAGAGAGGATAAAATTGTTTCGGGCATCTTAAAATTCGACCAATGAAATTCTGTCTGTCATAATACTAAAAAAAAAAGACTTCTGAATTTATCTTATCCTTTAAAAATTAAAATTTTCTTTCTTGAGTAATAGCGTAAATCTTTGAATAAAATACTACTTAGACATAATTATAATAATAACATAAATAATAAATATAAAATAGAAATAATAAATAAATAAAAAGTAAAAATATTCTTTGTAAAAATTGAAAACTACCAATAGATATTTCAACTTCTTATTTTCGATTACGAAAAAAATTAGACATTTTACATTTTACTAGTTTATCCATTATGACACATATTTGATCTCTATTAATATGAATATAGTAAAGAAAGAAAAAATCTCTCTTTTTTTTTTTTAATTTAATTAGAAATTCGAGTTTTTTCGTTCCTCTTCTTCTTTCGGAAAAGAGGAGACTTTATTTATATAAAAAGGAAAGGATTCTTTCGTTTCGGATAGTCATTTCCGTAATTGGCGGGTAGGGGAAAACTCTGGATCGGAATCATGAGGAGTACTGCCTGCTCATTTCTACCAAATTAAAGCCTCAATTTAGATTATATTCTTTTTTCATATTATGAAAAATATCCTTTCTTTTGGATAATTTTTAGAATCTCTCTTACTAATCCTTTGTGTATCTTTGTGTTCCTAGCCATCCACTCATTTTTTTTTTCAAAATCACCAGGTAGCATTCTTGTACTGGCTATAACTGATAGTGAAAACCCACTACCGTTGATCTTTTTGGCCCGCTTCAAGCCAGGATGACGAATCAACCAATCTTGGGCAAAACTATTTTGTCTTCTTATTTTTACTTTACTCTTGTACATAGGAAAGAAGTCTCAATTTTTTTACTGCAAATTAGGAAGCGGTTTTCTTTCACTCATATAACTATCCAATTGACTTCATCAATGAAAATGATGAATAAAAAACTGAAAATATCTATTCAATTCATTTTACTTTCTTCCTAAATAAAAAAAAATAGAAATATACTAAATAGAAATATACTAAATAGAAATAATAAATAAAAGAAAAGAAAGGAATAGGGAAAAGTTTCTGTTTCAACGAATCACACGTAGAGATATGGATAATACACAGAGAGTTAATGGTATTTCATAACTAATTGATTGAGCAACAGCTCGTAGACCACCTAAAAAGGAATATTTATTGTTTGATCCATATCCGGACATAAGAAGCCCAATAGGAGCAATACTTGAAATGGAAATCCATAAAAAAATACCAATATTTAGATCAGCTAAAATAAGTGGATAGCTAAAAGGAATTATTGAATAGCTTAATAGAGTTGATATGACTGCTATGGCCGGTCCGAGACTGAATAAACGCGTATTCGCTCTAGATGGCAAAAGATTCTCTTTGAAAAGTAATTTTGTACCGTCCGCTAGAGCTTGAAGAACTCCCAAAGGACCGGCATACTCAGGTCCAATACGTTGTTGTAATCCGGCAGATATTTCTCTTTCTAACCACACAATTACTAGAACACTTATCGTGATTCCCACTACAAGAGTCGTAATAGGAAAAAGTATCCATAGAATTCCATAGATCTCGTTTAAAGATCCAAATCTGGAAAAAGAATTAATAACTTGTACTTCGGTTGTTTCAATTATGTCTCTTATATCCATTATCATTTTAACGATCAACTTCTCCCATAATGATATCTATACTCCCTAGGATTGTCATAATATCGGCCAATTTCATTCTTTTAACTAATTGAGGAAGAATTTGTAAATTGATAAAACCCGGTGGGCGAATTTTCCACCTCCAAGGAAAACCGCTCTGATCACCTATCAGAAAAATTCCCAATTCGCCTTTTGGAGCTTCGACTCTCACATAAAGTTCTTGTTTCGGCAATTCAAAAGTAGGAGAAGCTTTTTTACTAATGAATCGGTATTCAAAATCGTTCCAGTTTGGATCCCTTTGTCTAGCAAAGGATCGGGTTTCTAGATTCTCATAGGGCCCCCCCGGAATTCCTTCCAGAGCCTGTTGAATAATTTTGATAGATTCTGCCATTTCGCCAATTCGAACTAAATAACGAGCTAATGAATCTCCTTCTTTTTGCCAATGAATTTCCCAATCAAATTCATCATAAGATTCATAATGATCAACTTTACGAAGATCCCATTGTACTCCAGAAGCTCGTAGCATCGGTCCTGATAAACCCCAATTTATTGCTTCTTCTGCACCAATAATACCTACTGCTTCAACTCGTTGTAAAAAAATAGGATTTGTCATAATGAGTTTTTGATATTCATCAATTCCTTTTAAAAAATAATCACAGAAATCCAAACATTTATCTATCCAGCCATGAGGTAGATCAGCTGCTACTCCTCCGATACGAAAAAAATTATGCATCATTCTCATACCAGTGGCAGCTTCGAATAAATCATATATTAACTCTCTTTCTCTAAAAATATAGAAGAAAGGGGTCTGCGCGCCAATATCGGCCATAAAAGGACCAAGCCATAAGAGATGAGAAGCTATACGACTCAATTCCAACATAATTACTCTGATATAGCTGGCTCTTTTAGGTACTTGAATATTTCCCAATTGTTCTGGCCCATTTACTGTTATTGCTTCTGTGAACATAGTTGCTAAATAATCCCAACGTGTTACATAAGGCAAATATTGTATAATTGTTCGGTTTTCCGCAATTTTTTCCATTCCTCGGTGTAAATAACCTAATATGGGTTCACAATCAATAACATCTTCACCATCTAGAGTAACAATGAGTCGAAGAACACCATGCATTGATGGGTGGTGGGGGCCCATATTGACTATCATAAGGCCCTCTCTTTTGGCTGGTACATTCATAGGGGTTTCCTCGATTCATTGTTTCATGAATTATTGAAAACAAAAAAAAAAGGTTCGCAAAACAAAATTCCAGATCTAAGAAATCAAATAATTCAAAAAAAAAAAAAGACTCTTCAATTTAACGCATTTTTGACTCCCGAATATCCAATTGACTAATTAATTCTTTATAACCTACTTTATTTTTTTTTGACAAATATGACAGAAGTCGTTGGCGTTTTCCTAGAATTTTTCGTAAACCTCTTTGAGATAAATAGTCTTTTCTATGTAATTCAAAATGTGAAGTAAGTCTTCTTATTTTATTAGTTAAACTTATTATTTGAAATTCAACGGATCCCTTCTTTGCTTCTTTTTCTTCTTGTGAAATACCTGAGATAAATGAATTTTTTATCATAAAATTAACCCCCCTTTAATTAAATATTTTTTTTATTTGAATATTTTTATTCATCAGTAAAAAGAATGTCAGGTTCTTTGAATTGAGTATACATAATTTTGAATTGAGTATACGCAATCAATTTAATTTTCACAAAGTTAGGAATTCCTAACTTTGTGAAAATTAAATTGATCATTAATCAATTCCATTTGTCAATTTCTTTAGTTACTCGCATACACAGACAAAAAGACGATTTCGTCGTTTACAATGCAAAATAGAAAAAAAAAAAAAAAAGAATTTCTCTAATTTCAAATTAATTTGAAAATAAAAAGTAAAAAGTAAATTAAATTTTACAAAAGTAAAAAAGTTCCATTGATTTCTTTTTCGATCTAATTCATACATCGTTTACTTACATGTATCAATAATGGAAAACAATACAAATACATGTGTACGCTTTCTTGTTTTCATATTTTCATATATTAAATCAGACATGATATGGAGACTGAACAAAAAAAAGAACCTCACCGAGGTTTCAACGGGGGATATCTATGTATCCTTATCAGACTGAACCGACTGCCATTATTGGTACCAAACCAATATCGATTCATACAAGCTAAATCTTCTAATCGATAATTAGGCCAAAGAAAAAACTTTAATTTAATGAGGTTTTTTTTATAGAGATAAAAATCTTTGCTTTTATCCAGTATTTGATCGTAGTTTTTTATGTTATTATCATTGAAATTTTCGCTGTTTAGGAGACTCTGACTATTTTTTCTATTTCTATTTTTTGAATTGAAAGAAATTAGAATTCGCAATGCCCTACGACGTTTAGAGGATAAAAGATTTTCAGGAATAAGTAAATCAGAATCATTTTTTTTCTTTCTGTTGCCAGTTTTACTTTTTTTGTGGCTTTGAATAGGTTCGATCACAACATACTGTTTTTCTCTGTCTCTTGGATTCATTTCTTGTTCGCTCTTATGAACCAATGAAATTCTTACTGTCTTATATATAATAGAATCGCCATCCAATTGAAAAAAATCAAATCCTTCGAAATCTAATACTCCCCAATAGGAGATGTCTAAAAGCACTTTTTTTTGAATAGCGAATAATAGATTCAGGTCCACTTCCCCTTTGTCAATAGAGCCACACATAAGTGGTTGTGGAGCATTTAATTTTATCAAAAAAGTCCACATTTTCATAATAAAATTGAGTTGGCGACGGAAATACAACCTGCAGTTATTTTGACCATACAAAAACATCGGCATAAAAAATTCATTCTCATGAGGTTGTGAAACTCGCTCTATCTCCCTCTGAAATTGCATTTCACGAAGAAAAAAATTTTCTTTTTTTTCTTTTTCTTTGTCAGTTTGATATCTCAAAATCCATTTTATGTCATCCTTTGACAGACCCTCTTTTTTATTTTTTTTGTCATTGTACATTCTATTGTATATAATAGCTTCTATATCACTTTGGGATAGTTTCCCCCCTGTTTCCGTATACAATTTCTTATTTATTTGTAATATCAAAGATCGTACTTCTTGCAATGTTTGCATTTCTGGTTTTTCGTCATTCAAAATTTCAGTTTCATAAACAAGTGATTTTTTTGGTATTACCCACGGGTTTTTATTATATATGGTGAGAAGTATAAACAATTTTTGAAAGAACCACAATTCCAAATCGCATAGGGGATGATTTTGTATTTCTTCCTTCATTCCCATCCCTTCATTCATTCCCATCCAATTAAAAATGTGTTTTTTTTTATTGGATGAATTGGCTTCCCTTCCCACTTCGTTAGTTTTAAGAATTGTAACAAAAGAAAGATCTTCATTTTCAAAAAGCTCTTTACTAGGAACAATTATTTGAGATTTATAAGTCCCATCCGTAGCATTGTTTTTATGTCCGATTCTGGTATCGATCCATGAATCAATATCGATCCTCTTTCTAAGACAAAGATCGAGAATTCTCCAATCAAAAAATTTTCTAGTTGGTAGGAAAATCTCATGTTTTGATATATAATTATTTAGTCTAGGGACATTGAATATTTCATTTCGATCTGTCTTATAAAAACGATTTTTATTATTTACTTGGAGTAGGGATCTTTGTACTGATGAACTATACAAATCTTTCTTATTGTTATAATTAATAAATTTATATGATAAAAGATTATAGTTATAATATTTTTTAATATTCTCTTGGGAATTCAAAAATGAGTCTGCTTCAAAATCATTTTTTTTTTTCTTTAATTGATCTTTTTCATATACATTAAATTTGTCTAAATTGTTTAAATCTTTATTTTGAACCATACGGCGTTCATTGATTCGCTTTTTCCATTTTTGTAGTTTTTTAAATTTAGACCATGTAATCTGGCAGAAATTATATTTATAGTGATAATGACTTCTTAACCAGTTTTTCCATTGATTGATTCCAAAATTTTCCAAATTTTTCTCTTTTAATTCGAAATGAAATAAACTTTTGGTTCCAAACAAATCTTTTATTTCATTTTTTATTTCATTTTTAAGAAAAAGGGATGTTCCGGAATATTGAAGGACAGATCTTAATTTATATAAGTTAGGAATTTGACTTTGAGATAATTTAAAAAATACATATGCTTGTGACAATGAAGATATGTCATAAAAATTTTTATCCTTATTTAGTAGTTTTAGTGATTTTTTTATAAGTGAAGGAAACGGAATAGTATTTAGATTTGTTTTCTCAATGTTTTTATCATTGCCTTCATTCTTATAAATTTTTTTATTAAAGATTTTTATTCTTGATTCAAGAAAAAGTTGTGCCCCCTTCCTAGGTATTTTAGTCATACCTAGAAGGATTTCTATGTATATCCTTTCAATCAAAATTTTTCTAAAAAACTTTGATTTACGAACTAATCTAGTAGTTCGTCTTTTAAATATCTGCAAAAGATTTTTTGACGATTTTAATTGGAATTCTTTACCATTAGAACTTATTTTCTTAGAACTAATATAGATTTCTGAAGTTAGAAATTTTTTGTTTTTTTCTTTTGTAATTTTTTCTATTTGATTTTTTATTTCGCTTGATGTATCATCCATATCTTTTATTTTGGTCGAAATTTTTTGAATCATCCGTTTATCAAAATGGATTAGTAAATCTTTTTCTTTTTTAGAGTCAATCAATTTTTCTAGTTCTCCTTTTTTAGATTCAGTCAATTTTTCTAGTTCTCTTAATTTCATTCTATTCTTTTGATTTCGTGTTGTTAAAAATTGGGTTTTTATTTTTTTTACAAATGGATTTGTCTTTAGTTTTTTTGCAAATCGAGTTTTCTTTAGTTTTTTTAGAAAGTGTTTTGTCAACTTTATAATTTGAAATTTGAATTCGTCAAAGACCGGTTCAGTAAGTTGAAAAAGGATAAAGTCTCGTCCCTCGCGACTAGTATCAAAGGGCCGTTCTATTTCTGTTCCCAAATATGTTAAAAAACACATGTTAGGTTTTTTCGCTTGCTTTTTCTCTCTCTTCTTAGAAGCTATAGTAGGTTCGTGTGTTGTTTTTAAACGAAAAGGATAGACTATTTTCATTTGAATACCGAATGTTAATTGCTCGAATTCCAACTGTTGGATTGGGAATTCATCTCCAAAATAGTCACATATTATATGGACTTCTTTTTCCAAATCTTCGTAATCCTGGGACCATTCGGGCTCTTGAAAAAATAGTTTACGAATGCTATTTTTAACTACTATTAATGACGGTATTAAAATTTTTTTTCTAAAAAACGAGTGAGCTAGTAAATTACAACTCCTTAGAAATTGAAGACCTGGAACAGTTTCCCAGACAAAGGTTTTTTCTGATTTTGCCCTTCTTATCATTGGATCTTGACCTAGTTTTTCTAGTCTTTTCTTACGCTCTTCCGGCGATTCAAATTTCGCTTTGATTTCCTTTTTTTTTTTATCAAAATCTGAAATTTTATTAATTTCCTTACTAGAAATCGAAATTTGGACTTCTTTCTTTTTAAATATTGAAGTTAGAAACTTTTTATATAGCAAATTATATGTTATAGATATAACCAGTATTCTTATCAGTTTTCTTATCAGCCTTGTAAAAAACAGAAAGGTTTTCTGCAAAAATACGTATATTCTGTCTAAAAAGAGTAAAGAATGTGCCCTTAATTGAAACAGTCTCTTACTACCTATTTTGCGTCGTCGTGCTCGCATACAAGAGAATACTATACCTCGACCATGGAACGGTTTTTTAGAAAAAGTTACTATATCAATTTCACAGGCTTTCAGAGGATTATGAATATGGTCGGATGAGAAATTTAAAGTCAAAGTGTCTTCTTCTGGTAATTTATATGCAGGGTCGAACAAAATAAATAGATGTTTGGTTCTTCGTACACTGTAAAGAAACTCTTTTTTTCCTCTATTGATTTCTAAGCAATTTTGCATTATTTCGTATGAATGTCGAATAACTTTTTTACTTAGTAGTCGGTTTAGTGTTATTAGTGTTTTTAATTTAGGAATATTTCTTTTAATTTTATTATTCTTAGTTTTTTTATTCTCAAGATTTATATCGTAAAGAAAATAGATTAAAAAACTCTTGATAATTTTTTTTCTTTTCTTTGAACCAAAAGATCGAAAATCTAATCGAAAATCTATTGGTATTTTTCTTTCCTTTTTGGAATTAATAACTTGTCCAAAATAATTCATTTTTGGATTACTAGATTGTTCAAAATTATTAAGTATAATTATAAAAAATATTTTATTTTGGATTTGCGAAATAATTTTCCATCTTTTTTTTTGGATCCCCCATAGATTTGTTCTTTTGATATTGAAAGTATCTGGTTTTATTAGACCCTTTTTTCTAAAAAAGTGGAACAAGATCATTTTAAAATTAGTTGACCGCATTGGTCCACCTAATAAGGGATCATGTAAACTTTCTATGTATTTTTTGTTACTTTTCTCCCTATACAATCTAGTTCTTTTTTCGAATGTATTCATACCAATAGATTTGTTATCTAGAGTTTTGACTCTATATATAAACTCGTTAATTATATATATATATTTTTTTTCATTATTGTAATCCCAATCATTAGTAAATTCACCAGAAGAATTTTTTTTTTTCTTTTTGAATGTAGATATATTTCTTCGTATCTTTTGCAAAAAAGCGGATACATGGGGTGAAGCTGTAAACGAAATTCTTTCGTTTCCATCACTTATACAGTTAGAAAAATAATATTGTGACATGTTTTTTAGTAGAGCATCGTTTGATATAAATCTATATGGTTGCCTCCAGTGTGTATAGTCGAAAAGAAAAAAAGTAATTAATTTGTCAAACCAGAAGAAATTTCCATTCACTCCGATCTCTTCCCTTTTCTCTTCTTCCTGTTTAGTCCACTTCGTTTCGGAAGTTATTTCTTTGGCTCCATCTCTTTCTTCCATTTTTGAGTATTTTAGCGTCTTCCAATTCTCCGAATCCGAACCCGGGATCACCCCCAAATAAGCGAATAGCCGGACTCTTCCTAAAATGTAGAAACAGGTAGTAAGTAATAGAATACTAAAGATTCGAGGCAGAGAATTTATCAAGTCTGACACAAGGTACTTCAAGTCTGACACAAGGTACATCAAGTCTGACACAAGGTACTTACTAATGTACTTACTAATGTACTTACTAATGAACTTACTAATGTACTTATTCGATCTAATGTAGTTACTAATGTACTTACTAATGTACATAGTAGATCGACTAAGTACATTAAATATAATAAAATGATTTTGCTGTATCCAGACAAATATCAATCCAACCCATTTCGTGAATAAAAAGTGACCAATTAACCAACCAACAAAACTACTTGTTACAAATAAGATCTTGTTGTTGCATCGAAACATATAAATGTTGACTAATCTGACTAAGATTGAACTTGGAAAAATGAAATGATTGAATAATTGAAAAATGAGATTATTCAGGAATACCCATTGAATGCTAAGATTACGCAGAATGCTAAGATTCTGCATTGAATTTCTGGTAGTCAATCCATAATCAAGAAAGTTTTGTTGATTGTTCGAGAAGAAATATTGAGTGTTCGAGAAGAAATACCACAAAAGATATGGTAGAGCTAGGACAGTTAGTGTCTGAGGTCTACACAACGCTAGATGCAGAGGCGCATAATAGATCGATATGAACATCATGAGCTGTCCCATAATAAAACCTGTTGTTGCTGATACCTTCTTCTCGTTCTCGATTCTTTCTTCTCCTTCTTCTATAACCCAAGCTCGGATAAAGAAGAGATAAGAAGGCCCCACCATGGAAAATGTGGTTAGAAATCCATAATAGAGCCCGACTACAATAGCCGAATTGATTATCTTCATGCATACGTCTACTGGATTACCTATTATAAACACAGATCCTATTAGAAAAGATTTGAAAATCATCACAAACCTCCTTTGTTTTTTCTTTTCTATTGCAATTTTTGGATTATTATATGATAATTTGGAAACTTTCCATATATATCTAGAATCTATATCTAGAAATAGAATATAGAAAGAGATAGACTAGAAAGGACATCTCTAAGGACATCTCTTATGTCAATGACATCAAAAAAAGGATATTAAATGAATAGAATAATATAGAGGAGGAATAGAATAACATAGAGGTTGGAATAGAATGAGCCACTTTGAGTTTCCCTATGAAATAAGGCATGGAACGAAGACACTACGAAGAAGTTTCGGGAGTTACGAAGGAAACTTCGAGCTCATACATATTGGTCATGGCTTGAGAAGGGGAATTTAACTCTATGAGATCTAATCCTCCCATTGTTCCTCAGTAGCTCAGCGGTAGAGCGGTCGGCTGTTAACTGACTGGTCGTAGGTTCGAATCCTACTTGGGGAGA